GTATTCGAATCATAGGGGCTGGTAATCACCGATATGCTCATATTGGTGACGTTATTGTTGCTGTAATCAAAGAAGCAGTGCCTAATATGCCTCTAGAAAGATCAGAAATAATTAGGGCTGTAATTGTACGTACACGTAAAGAACTCAAACGTGACAACGGTATGATAATACGATATGATGACAATGCAGCGGTTGTCATTGATCAAGAAGGAAATCCAAAAGGAACTCGAGTTTTTGGTGCGATTGCTCGGGAGTTGAGACAGTTAAATTTTACTAAAATAATCTCATTAGCTCCCGAGGTATTATAAATAAAATACTAGTAGATGAAATTATGATATAGTTATAGTAGGATATCTGAAATAGATCAAATTAGTAGATTGTGTCTCACGCATATACTTTGAAAAATGGAATAATTCCAGCAAAAAAACATGTTGATTATATCAAAATTAGGAAGCAACAAGAATAAAAATTCGTCATGGGTAGAGACGCTATTGCTGATATAATAACTTCGATAAGAAATGCTGACATGGGTAAAAACGGAACAGTTAGAATAGCATCTACTAATATAACTGAAAACATTGTTAAAATACTCCTACGGGAAGGGTTTATTGAAAATGTTAGAAAACATCAGGAAAGTAACAAATATTTCTTGGTTTCAACCTTGCGACATAGAAGAACTAGGAAAGGAATATATAGAACTATTTTAAAACGTATCAGTCGGCCGGGTCTACGAATCTATTCCAACTATCAACAAATTCCTAAGATTTTAGGCGGAATGGGGATTGTAATTATTTCTACTTCTCGAGGCATAATGACAGATCGAGAAGCTCGACTAGAAAGAATTGGCGGAGAAATTTTGTGTTATATATGGTGATCCTACTCTGGTATCCTAATTTTATCTCTAACTTCCTATTTGTTTGTGAAATAGAGAGGAAAGGTGAGTTATATAACTCTTCCTCCATTAGTTGATACTTCAAGGGAGGTTTACCTGGAATGAAAGAACAAAAATTGATTCATGAAGGTTTAATTACTGAATCACTTCCCAACGGTATGTTCCGGGTCCGTTTAGATAATGAAGATCTAATTTTAGGTTATATTTCAGGTAGGATCCGGCGCAGTTTTATACGGATACTGCCAGGGGATAGAGTCAAAATTGAAATAAGTCGGTATGATTCAACCAAGGGACGTATAATTTATAGACTTCGCAGCAAAGATTCGAACGATTAGATGATTTTTGAAAAAATTCCTTTCATAGGGATACAATTCAAAGTTAAAAAATACAAGAGACTTCTTTTCTTCCAAAGAATAGATTCAAATTAAGATAAGGAGTGAGGTGAGATATATGAAAATAAGGGCTTCCGTTCGTAAAATTTGTGAAAAATGTCGACTGATCCGTAGGCGCGGGCGAATTATAGTGATTTGTTCCAATCCGAGACATAAACAGAGACAAGGATAATTTTTCTAAAAAAAACTTTCTAAGGGGGTCCCTACAAAAATAAAAGAAAGGATTTGTTTTAACATAAAATGGATATCTCCGTATCTTTCTGTATATTTCTGATTCATATTTATGAGATGATAAAATATGGCAAAACTTATACCAAAAATGGGTTCACGTAGGAATGGACGTATTGGTTCGCGTAAGAATGGACGTAGAATACCAAAAGGAGTTATTCATGTTCAAGCGAGTTTCAACAATACCATTGTAACTGTTACAGATGTACGAGGCCGAGTGGTTTCTTGGTCCTCCGCCGGTACTTCTGGATTCAAAGGCACAAGAAGAGGGACACCCTATGCAGCTCAAGCCGCTGCTGTAAATGCCATTCGTACTGTGGTTGATCAGGGTATGCAACGAGCCGAAATTATGATAAAAGGTCCTGGTCTCGGAAGAGATGCAGCATTACGAGCCATTCGTAGAAGTGGTATACTATTAAGTTTCGTGCGTGATGTAACACCTATGCCGCATAATGGATGTCGACCTCCTAAAAAAAGACGTGTGTAGAAATAAGAATTAAACGTATTTCAAGAGAAATAAATGATTCAATGATCTGATTAAATAATAATATTAGTATGGTTCGAGAGGAAGTAACAGGATCCACTCGAACACTACAGTGGAAATGTGTTGAATCAAGAGTAGACAGTAAGCGTCTTTATTATGGTCGTTTCATTCTGTCCCCACTTATGAAAGGTCAAGCCGATACAATAGGTATTGCCATGCGAAGGGCTTTACTTGGGGAAATAGAAGGAACATGTATCACACGTGCAAAGTCTGGGAGGGTGCCGCATGAATATTCTACAATAGTGGGTATTGAAGAATCGGTACATGAAATTTTAAGAAATTTGAAAGAAATTGTATTGAGAAGTAATCTGTATGGAGTTAGAGACGCATCCATTTTCGTCAGGGGTCCTAGATACGTAACCGCTCAAGATATGATCTCACCACCTTCTGTAGAAATAGTTGACACAACACAGCATATAGCTAACCTGACGGAACCGATTGATT